TATGGATCTGCACCCCCTGGGATCGATAAACCTTTTGGATCTTATTAACCAAAGAGATACGACTTTGCACTATAGTTAGCTCAGCACCAATCAAGAACCCCCAAGGAATTCCAAGAGTTCTTGTTATACATTCGTGCCAACCCTCAACCCTCTTTTCGAGATTCATCGATATTGAATCAATCGAACGCACTTCTAATACCTGTTCCACTTTTGGAAGGCCCTGCGTTATATCACCAGATCGCGATTTTTCATATATAAATGTAACTAACGTATCTCCTTCGTAAAGGATTTCCCCATAATGGCCATGAACCGTTGCTCCTGGGGTGGCCAAATAAGGCTTAGCGGATCGTATTACTACAGAATCCATTTTAACAATTAGAACTTGACCCGATTTGAGGTGTGGTCCGTTTTTGGCTATACATACATTTTCACAAATAAACTGCCCAAGACTCATTATTGTAGACATCCCTTCACAATAATTGTGCTGAATAAAATACCAATTTAAATTGAATGGATTCAAAATAATGTTACTGCACGAATCAGAATTATAAATTTTATCAATTTCATCCATTAAAAAATATTTAATTACTTGAAAGGTCTGTTTTAAGTTGTCAAGTTGCAAATAGTTAATTACCAAGATCTGATTAGAAGTTATTAAATGGGAAAATGAATAAAAATTCGCAGTTTGAAGGGCTGTTCCTAAAGGGCCCAAGAAATTACTAATTGGAATTGGGGGATCTTTTTTAATTGATTCTTTTATCACATTGTGATATTTTACATCGTTGAATGGGCCCATTCGAAAACAATTGGAAGATGACAAAATTATCAAAGATTGGTATTCCTTATTTCTATTCAACAATGTATGAATAGTTCCTTGGTTTTTATTAAGGGATTCTTTAATCCTTGCGTTGGAATAGTAGAAAAAACTGGAAGAAAACGGATTGATATTGGTGCAATCTGATCCATTCTCAGAGATAAATCCTGAACCCGAAGGATCATTCCTTTTTGCGGTATACGAAATAGGGGATTTCACTAAGTCTATTTTTATAAAATCTCGAATCAAACTATTTATCCCTATTTCAACAAAGGAAGTACGGGTCTCTTCGATATAAGAACTTTTTTTGTCTTGGGTACAATTTAATACTAAACAAGTCCTAACTAATTGAATACTTGTGTTATAAATTTCCCGAATTGGTTTGCCATTTCCATAAAGGATATAATTGACAACTCGAAGTTGCACATTATCCATTTCCTGCAACAGATCCGGGGGGAAAAGTCTTACTAAATTTATACCGTCTGTTATTTCATATGTGACTACAGGTCGAACCAAAACAAAATACTTTTTCTTGGTAGGTGTGATCCGTTGGACATAGATCCAGTTTTTCCCTTTTTTGGATTCTTTCGAATTTGTCTTTCCCGTTCCTGGTGGTATCAAGACACCACTATGTCGAGATATCTTATCTGTCTCTCCAGGAAAATGGATATCTCCAGAAAATATTTTTAGTTCAATTCTTTTTTTTTTTATCTCCACTCGAACCAATCCGCCTACTCGGCTTCTTGTAGTTAAAGCTATTTCTGTATCTATACCAATAATACTATTGTTCCGTACCATTATGGAAGAAGATCCAGGTAAGATATGCACTTCCTCGGGAATGAAAAAGAACCGATCCACTTTTATTTGGTATTTTGGCTTAAATTCCTTGACTCCTCGATACTCAATTAAATACTCTTTTTTGGCGATTGGATAGACTTCTATAGTGCCGTATTTAGTAATTCCCGAACTCTTTCTTCTGTATCGAGGATCATCGAAAAAAGCAAGAATACTATTTCTACGAAAAATACCATTTATGGGTATTTCGATCGAGATGCCCGAAAGGGGCATTAGTTCGTTCTCACGTTCTTGAATCGATTGGAGTGGAATAATGAATCTTTTTCTTCGTCTCTTTGCCAATAAATCATAATCGGCGTATAGAATGGTCGGATATCTGAGATTACAACGAACAATTCGATTAAGTTCTGAATAATCAGGGCGTTCTTCTTCTTTTTTACCAGAAAAATCCGAACTAAAGAATTTGTGTTTCACTTGATCATTAGTTACCGAGAGGTTAGAAATAGATCTTTTCTTGACAGAAAAAGAACGAGCGTTCGTTTGATCTTGATCTTTGTGGATCGAAAGGGAGACTAGATCAGATCTGCGCGGCTCTCCTAATAATATCCATAAATGACTTGTTTTTGGTAAGAGATGAACATTTCCATATGTAAATTCAGGTGCATGATACACGTCGGTATTCCAGTGCATTTCTCCCTCTGAATCAGAATAAATATGTTTTCGAACCTTCTCTTTAAAATTCAAAGTGGATGTTCCTGCGCGAATCTCAGCAATCACTTGTTCTGATTCTACATATTGATCATTTTGAACTAAAAGAAAACTTTTGGGTGGAATATTCACATTATGTAGAATATCCTCACTTTCAATAGTTACATACAAATCTATAGAACA